TTAAAAATAAGCTAAATTAAGCTTTTGGGTTCATACCCCAAATATAAAGGAAATCCCTTTTTTTTAAAAAATAAAGTGCCTGAAAAAAGGATTATTCTGATAGGATAAATTATGTAGAATTCTACCTTTATTATATTTTATAGAATTAAACTATATCTAATAATATCAAAAATTATTGTGCATCATACACTAAAATATATTTTAATGAATTTATAATTCATTATAGGTTTAATTTAACCTATTTTAAATTTTTTTTTTTATAAATTCTAATAAAATATTTTTTATATTCATTTTATTTTTTAGTACTTTAATTTCAATTTCCTCTAATTCATGATTTGGGTGCTGAATTGGATTAGAAATTAATTTATTAAGTTTTATTCCTCTAATTTCAAACTCAAAAAATTTATTTTCTTCAGAAGCTTCATTAAAATATTTCTTAATTCAATCTATTGCATCTATTAATTTTTTATTTACTATTTTAATTAAAATAATATTTATAAATTTAGAAATAAATAATATTATTTCTATTTTAATAAATTCTACATTATTAATAAAAATAGGATCTGCCCCCTTTCATTTCTGATTCCCCAATATTATAGAAGGATTATCTTGAATAAATTGTTTCATCTTAATAACATGACAAAAAATTTCCCCCATAATTTTATTATCATATTATTTTTTTGATAAATTTTTAAATTTAATTTTAATTTTAAATGTAATTATTGGAGCTATTGGAGGATTAAATCAAACTTCTTTACGAAAACTTTTAGCTTTTTCTTCAATTAATAATTTAGGATGAATATTATCCTCCATTATAATTAGAGAAAATTTATGAATGTTTTATTTTATATTTTATAGATTTTTAAATAGAATTATATGTTTTTTATTTTTTTTACTAAATATTTATTTTATTAATCAATTATTTATTATTAATTTAAATAATATAATTAAATTATCATTAATAATTAATTTATTATCTTTAGGTGGATTACCACCATTTATTGGATTTTTTCCTAAATGAATAATAATTAATTTTATATTAAAAAATAAATTTTTCATTATAACATTTATTTTTATTATAATAAGATTAATCATACTTCTTTATTATATTCGAATTATTTACTCATCATTAATATTTAATTATTTAAAAATAAAATGATTTAAAATTAAAATTAAAAATAATTATTTTTTTATTATTAATTTTTCAAGTATAATTTCAATATTAGGAATAATTATTAGAACCTTTTTTTATATATAATTAAAGGTTTTAAGTTAAATATAAACTAATAATCTTCAAAATTATTTATAAAGAAAAATCTCTTTAAGCCTTAGAAACTTATTATCCAACTTAAAATTTGCAATTTTATATTATTTTTTAACTATAAAGCTTAATAAAAGAGAAATATTCTCGTAAATAAATTTACAATTTATCGCTTAATTCTCAGCCATTTTATTATGCGAAAATGACTTTACTCAACAAATCATAAAGATATTGGTACATTATATTTTTTATTCGGAATTTGAGCTGGTATAGTAGGAACATCATTAAGATTAATGATTCGAGCTGAACTAGGAAGTCCAGGATCTTTAATTGGAGATGATCAAATTTATAATACTATTGTAACAGCTCATGCTTTTATTATAATTTTTTTTATAGTTATACCTATTATAATTGGAGGATTTGGAAATTGATTAGTTCCTTTAATATTAGGAGCTCCAGATATAGCTTTCCCCCGTATAAATAATATAAGATTTTGACTTTTACCTCCTTCTATTATACTATTAATTTCAAGAAGAATTGTAGAAAATGGAGCTGGTACTGGATGAACAGTATACCCCCCACTATCATCTAATATTGCTCATAGAGGAAGATCAGTAGATTTAGCAATTTTTTCCCTACACTTAGCAGGAATTTCATCCATTTTAGGAGCTGTAAATTTTATTACAACTATTATTAATATACGACCTAGTAACATATCCTTAGATCAAATACCATTATTTGTTTGATCTGTAGGAATTACAGCTCTTCTTCTTCTTCTATCTTTACCTGTATTAGCAGGAGCTATTACTATATTATTAACAGATCGAAATTTAAATACATCATTCTTCGATCCTGCAGGAGGTGGAGATCCCATCTTATACCAACATTTATTTTGATTTTTTGGTCATCCTGAAGTTTATATTTTAATTTTACCAGGATTTGGTATAATTTCTCATATTATTTCTCAAGAAAGAGGTAAAAAAGAAACTTTTGGATGTTTAGGAATAATTTATGCTATAATAGCAATTGGATTATTAGGATTTGTAGTTTGAGCTCATCATATATTTACAGTAGGAATAGATATTGATACTCGAGCTTATTTTACATCAGCAACAATAATTATTGCTGTACCAACAGGTATTAAAATTTTTAGTTGATTAGCAACTCTACACGGAACACAAATTAATTATAGACCTTCCATACTTTGAAGATTAGGATTTGTTTTTTTATTTACAGTAGGAGGCTTAACAGGAGTAATTTTAGCTAATTCTTCTATTGATGTAACACTTCATGATACTTATTATGTAGTTGCCCATTTCCATTATGTTCTTTCTATAGGAGCTGTATTTGCAATTATAGGAGGATTTGTTCATTGATACCCATTATTTACAGGATTAGCTATAAATCCTTACTTACTTAAAATTCAATTTTTCACAATATTTATTGGAGTAAATTTAACATTTTTCCCTCAACATTTTTTAGGATTAGCGGGAATACCTCGACGATATTCAGATTATCCTGATACTTATACTTCATGAAATATTATTTCCTCATTAGGTTCTTATATTTCTTTAATTGCAACAATATTAATATTAATAATTATTTGAGAATCATTTATTAATAAACGAATTATTCTATTTCCTTTAAATATAAACTCTTCTATTGAATGATATCAAAATTTACCTCCAGCAGAGCATTCATATAATGAGTTACCTATTTTAAGAAACTTCTAATATGGCAGATTATATGTAATGGATTTAAACCCCATTTATAAAGGAATATCCTTTTTTTAGAAATGGCAACTTGATCTAACTTTAACCTTCAAAATAGAGCTTCCCCCTTAATAGAACAAATTATTTTTTTTCACGATCATACATTAGTTATTTTAATTATAATTACTATTTTAGTAGGATATTTAATAATTAATTTATTTTTTAATTCATATATTAATCGATTTTTATTAGAAGGACAAATAATTGAATTAATTTGAACAATTTTACCAGCTATTACTTTAATTTTTATTGCTTTACCTTCTTTACGATTACTTTATCTTTTAGATGAACTTAATAATCCTTTAATTACTTTGAAATCAATTGGCCATCAATGATATTGAAGTTATGAATATTCAGATTTTAATAACATTCAATTCGACTCTTATATAATTCCTATTAATGACATAGAAAATCATAACTTTCGCTTATTGGATGTAGATAATCGCATTATTCTTCCTATAAATAATCAAATTCGAATTTTAGTAACAGCAACAGATGTTATCCATTCTTGAACTATTCCTTCATTAGGGGTAAAAGTAGATGCAAACCCAGGTCGACTAAATCAAACTAATTTTTTTATTAACCGCCCAGGAATTTTTTATGGTCAATGTTCTGAAATTTGTGGAGCCAATCACAGTTTTATACCAATTGTAATTGAAAGAATTTCAATTAAAAATTTTATTAATTGAATTAATAACTATTCATCATTAGATGACTGAAAGCAAGTATTGGTCTCTTAAACCATTTAATAGTAAATTAGCAATTACTTCTAATGAACAAAGAATTAGTTAATTTATAACATAAATATGTCAAATTTAAATTATTACCATAAGTAATATTCTTTTATTCCTCAAATAATACCCATTAATTGAATATTTTATTTTATTTTTTTTATTTGTATTTTTATTTTATTTAATATTATAAATTATTATATTTTTAATTTAAAATTAAATAATAAAAAAACTAATAAAAAATTTTTATTAAAAAATTTTAATTGAAAATGATAAATAATTTATTTTCAATTTTTGATCCAACAACTAATTTATTTAATTTATCATTAAATTGAATTAGAACATTAACAGGATTAATATTTTTACCTTATTCTTATTGATTAATCCCTAATCGATTTTTAATATTATGGAATTTAATTTTAAATACTTTACATAAAGAATTTAAAACTTTACTAGGAATAAATGGATTAAATGGATCAACTTTTATTTTTGTTTCAATATTTTTTTTTATTTTACTTAATAATTTTTTAGGATTATTTCCTTATATTTTTACAAGAACTAGTCACTTAACATTATCTTTATCAATTTCATTACCTTTATGATTAAGATTCATATTATATGGTTGAATTAATAATTCTCAACATATATTCGCTCATATAATCCCCCAAGGAACTCCAAATATTTTAATACCTTTTATAGTTTTAATTGAAACTATTAGTAATATTATTCGACCTGGTACTTTAGCCGTTCGACTAACAGCAAATATAATTGCTGGACATCTTTTAATAACTTTATTAAGAGGTACAGGTCCTTCAATATCTTCTTATTTCGTAATATTATTAATTATTATTCAAATTTTATTAATAATCTTAGAATCTGCAGTTGCAGTAATTCAATCATATGTAATCTCTATTCTAAGTAATCTTTATGCTAGAGAAGTTAATTAAAATTTTTATATAATGACAACAAATCACAATCACCCATATCATTTAGTTGATTATAGTCCATGACCTTTAACAGGAGCTATTGGAGTTTTAACTCTAGTTACAGGCATAGTTAAATGATTTCATAATTTTAATATAAATTTATTAATTTTAGGCTATATTATTATTTTATTAACAATATACCAATGATGACGAGATATTTGCCGAGAAGGAACTATACAAGGAAAACATACTATTTTAGTCTCTAAAGGTTTACGATGAGGAATAATTTTATTTATTATTTCCGAAGTATTTTTTTTTATTTCTTTTTTTTGAGCTTTTTTTCATAGAAGTTTATCCCCTAATATTGAAATTGGGATAATATGACCTCCCATAAGTATTATTCCATTTAACCCATTCCAAATTCCTTTATTAAATACAATCATTCTAATTACATCAGGCATTACTGTTACATGAGCACATCATGCATTAATAGAAAATAACTTTACTCAAACAACTCAAGGATTATTTATTACTGTTATATTAGGTATTTATTTTACCATACTTCAAGCATATGAATATATTGAAGCACCTTTTACTATTGCAGATAGAATTTACGGATCAACATTTTTTATAGCAACAGGATTTCACGGTCTTCATGTTATAATCGGAACAATTTTCCTTATTATTTGTTTAATTCGCCATATAAATAATCATTTTTCTAAAAATCATCATTTTGGATTTGAAGCTGCTGCTTGGTATTGACATTTTGTTGATGTAGTATGATTATTTCTATACATTTCTATTTACTGATGAGGAAATTAACTATTTATATAATATATTTAGTATATTTGACTTCCAATCAAAAGGTTTAATCATTATTAATATAAATAATTATTATTATATTTATTATCTCTATAATTTTTATTATTCTATCAAATATTATTATATTTTTATCTATAATTTTATCTAAAAAAACTTTTTCTGATCGTGAAAAATCTTCTCCATTTGAATGCGGATTTGATCCAAAATCTTCAGCTCGAATCCCATTTTCACTACACTTTTTTTTAATCACAATTATTTTTTTAATTTTTGATGTAGAAATTGCCCTAATTTTACCAATAATTTCAACTTTTTTATCAGTAAATTTAATTATTTGAACTAAAATTAACTATTTCTTTTTAATTGTATTAACTTTAGGACTTTATCACGAATGAAATCAAAATATATTAAAATGAACAAACTAAATAAAGGATAATAGTTTAAAACAAAACTTTTGATTTGCATTCAAAAAATATTAAATATACTAATTAATTTATCTTAAATAAGAAGCATATTTTGCATTTAATTTCGACTTAAAAGAAAGAGTTTAATTAACTCCTTATTTGTTAATTGAAACCAAAATAGAGGTATATCACTGTTAATGATATTATTGAAATAAAATTTCCAATTAAAATATTTTTAGAAATAAAATATTTAAAATTAAGCTGCTAACTTTATTTTTAGTGGTGAAATTCCATTATTATTTCTATTTATATAGTTTAAATAAAAACATTACATTTTCATTGTAAAAACAAAAATATAATTTTTTTATAAATAAATTTAATTTAATTATTTAAAGATTAAAAATCTCCTTAATATCTTCAATATTATACTCTAATTTATAAGCTATTTAAATAAATAAATAATATAAATAATATAATAATTATTCATAAAACAAATCTAAATAAATAAATTTTAAAATTATTTATTTGAAAAAAATAATAAAAAATAGAATATTTCTTTATAATATAAAACATTCCCTGACCTCTATACATTTCTCTTCATCCCATATCTACAATTTTTAATAAATTTTGACCAAAATTTAAAAAAATATAATTTAAACCATAAGTAGATAAATTAGGTATAAATCATATTAAACTTAAAAAATTTCTTAAAATGTAAGTAGATAAAAATTTATTTAAAGAATAAATTTTTATATTACTTACAAAATAACCTATAAATATACCTAAAATTCTTACATAAAATACTATTATTTTTATATTAAAAGGTAAATAAATCATATAAGGATAAGAAAAAATTATTCATCTTAAAAAACTTCCTCTTAAAATTCTCATAAATAATAAAACAAATATTCTTTTTAATATAATATAATCCTCATCAAATAAATTATAAATACTTAACAAATTAAAATCATTAATTATTAAATAAATAAGTAAACGAAAACTATAATATATAGTAAGACCTGTAGAAATATAATATAAAAAAAAAATAAATATATTTAAATATCTTAAAGATACCATCTCTAAAATTATATCCTTAGAATAAAAACCTGCTAAAAAAGGAATACCACATAATGCTATATTTGAAATATTTAAACATAAAGAAGTATAAGGTAAATAATAACTAATTCCACCTATATAACGAATATCTTGAATATTATTTATTATATGAATAATAACTCCAGCACATATAAATAATAAAGCTTTAAATATAGCATGAGTTAATAAATGAAAAAAAGCTAAATCAGGTAAACCTATACTTAAAATTCTTATTATCAAACCTAATTGACTTAATGTAGATAAAGCAATAATTTTTTTCAAATCAAACTCATAATTAGCAGTAATCCCAGCTATAAATATTGTTAAACCAGATAATAATAATAAAATTTTTAATATATATAAATCCAATAATAAATTATTAAATCGAATTAATAAATAAACCCCAGCAGTAACTAAAGTTGAAGAATGAACTAAGGCAGATACAGGTGTAGGAGCTGCTATAGCAGCTGGTAATCAAGAACTAAATGGAATTTGAGCTCTTTTTGTCATAGCTGCTATAATAATTAAAGTTCCTACTATTTTTATAGAATAATCACTATTTATAAAACTTAAATAAAAAATATAATTTCATCTACCATAATTTAATATTCAAGTAATAGACAATAAAATACAAACATCCCCAATTCGATTTGACAATGCAGTTAATATCCCAGCATTATAAGATTTGATATTTTGATAATAAATAACTAAACAATAAGATACTAAACCTAAACCATCCCAACCTAAAAAAATTCTAATTATATTAGGACTAATAATTAATAAAATTATTGAAAATACAAATAATAAAACTAAAATAATAAAACGATTTAAATTTTTCTCAGAAGATATATAACTTTTTCTATAAAAAATAACAACTGAAGAAATCAAAGAAACAAATATCATAAATAATAAAGATATTCAATCTAATAAAATAGATATAACAATTATATTAGAATTAAAAGAAATAATTTCTCACTCTAAAAAAAAAATTAAATCTTCATAAATAAAATAAATTAAAAATAAAAAATTTATTATTCTAAAAAAAAAAAGAAAAAAAAATCTTAAAAAACAAGTGGGTTTATTTTCAAAAATAACCTAAAATGAAAAATCATATATTTGATACCACAAATCAATATTTTATATTTAAATTATTTAAGTAAAATCAAATTATTCTATAATCAATTTTTAATACTAAAATATTCAGGGGTAATCAATGTAATAATAACATTAAATATTCACGAGATACACCAGTATAAAAACTATAGACCCCACAATAATATTTCCCATGTTGAGAATAAGAATATAGATATAATCTATAACCAGCACTAAAAAAAGAAATTAATATTAAAAAAATTATTGAAAATCAACATCATCTTATTAATCTATTAATTAATATAATTTCCCCCATTAAATTTAAAGAGGGGGGAGCTGCTATATTACTAGACATTAATAAAAATCATCATAAACTTATTGAAGGTATAAAATTTATTATTCCCTTATTAATAAATAGACTTCGTCTATGTAAACGTTCATAATTAATATTAGCTAAACAAAATATCCCAGAAGAACATAAACCATGTCCAATTATCAATACATAAGAACCTATAAAACCTCAATAACTCATAGTTATAATACCTCCAATAACTAAACTTATATGAGCAACCGATGAGTAAGCAATTAAAGATTTAATATCAACCTGACAAAAACAATTTAATCTAATATAAAACCCCCCTAACAAACTAATAACTACCCAAATAAAATTAAATTTTAACCCTAATTGTTGTAAAAAAATTATTACCCGTAATAATCCATAACCCCCTAATTTTAATATAATCCCAGCTAAAATTATAGATCCTGAAACAGGAGCTTCTACATGAGCTTTTGGCAATCATAAATGAACAAAATATATAGGTATTTTAACTAAAAAAGCTATAATCATTCTAAAATATAATAAATATAAATTTAAATTTATAAATTTAAAAAAATACATAATAATATAATTTATTTCATTAAAAATATAAAAAATTCCTAATAATAAAGGTAAAGATGCAAATAAAGTATAAAATAATAAATATAAACCTGCTTGAATTCGTTCAGGTTGATAACCTCAACCCATAATTAATAATAAGGTTGGAATTAATCTCCCCTCAAAAAATAAATAAAATATAAATAAATTTATTACAGAAAAAGTTATATAAAGTATAATTAATAAAAAAATAACATTAAATAAAAAAAAATTAATATAAAATTTAATTTTAAATAAATTTTCTCTTGCTATTAATATTAAACTACAAATTCAAATTCTTAATAAAATTAAACCAAAAGAAATTATATCACATCCAAATATATAACTTAAACTACTAAAATTATTTAATGTTAAAGATAAATTTATAAAAAAAAATATTAACATAAATAAAAATATTTGAACCAATCAAAATATATTTTTTATAAAACATAAAGGAATTATAAAAACTATTATAATTAAAAATTTTATCATTTATAATAAATTAAAACTTTGAAAATAATCATTACCAGGAGTACGAATTATTGAAACTAAAATTGACAAACCTAAAGTCCCCTCACATACTGCAAAAACTAAAAAAACTATTAATATATACATATTTATATTAATATATCTTAAAATAAATAATATAAATAAAAAAATTCTTAATACTATAAACTCTAAACTTAATAAAATAATTAATAAATGTTTATGCTTAGAAACAAAAATTAAATTTCCAATAATAAATATAAAAATAATAATTAATACAATATTAAAAATATTCATTAGTTGTTTTTATAGTTTAAAAAAAACATTGGTCTTGTAAATCAAAAATAAGAATATTCTTTAAAAACTTCAAAGAAAAAGAATTTTCTTTATCAATAATCTCCAAAATTATTATTTTAATTAAACTATTCTTTGAAATAAAAATTTTTTTAACAATAATAATAATAATAATTTCAATTATAATATTTTTTTTTAGCCATCCCCTTTCTATAGGATTAATAATTTTAATTCAAACTATTTTTACTTGTTTATTATCAGGTATATTAATTAATACGTATTGATTTTCTTATATTTTATTTTTAACATTCTTAGGAGGATTATTAGTTCTATTTATTTATGTATCTAGTGTTGCCTCAAATGAAATATTCAAAATAAATTTTTTTTTTTTAAAAATTATTTTTATTTCATTAATTATTATTATTATTCTTAATTTATATATATTTAATAATTTAAACTTATTAAATTATTTTTTTAACAATGAAATAGAAAATTTTTATAATTATAATAATATATTTTTTAATAACGAAAATAAAATTAATCTTTCTAAATTATATAATAACCAAACATTTATAATAATAATAATAATAATTATTTATTTATTTATTACTTTAGTAGCAATTGTAAAAATTACAAATATTTTTTACGGGCCTCTTCGTCCAACAATATAATACAATATATTAACTAATGATAAATAATTATAAACCTTTACGAAAAACTCATCCTATTTTTAAAATTATTAATGGATCATTAATTGATCTCCCATCACCTTCTAATATTTCAACTTGATGAAATTTTGGATCTTTATTAGGATTATGTTTAATAATTCAAATTATAACTGGACTATTTTTAACAATATATTATACAGCTAATATTGAAATAGCTTTTTACAGAGTAAATTATATTTGTCGAAATGTAAATTACGGATGAATAATTCGAACACTTCATGCAAATGGGGCATCATTTTTTTTTATTTGCGTTTATTTACATATTGGACGAGGAATTTATTATGAATCTTTCAATTTAAAATATACTTGAATAATTGGTATTATCCTATTATTTTTATTAATAGGAACTGCTTTTATAGGATACGTCTTACCTTGGGGGCAAATATCTTTTTGAGGGGCTACAGTAATTACAAATTTACTTTCAGCTATTCCTTATTTAGGAAATATATTAGTAAATTGAATTTGAGGGGGATTTGCAGTTGATAATGCTACTTTAACTCGTTTTTATACTTTTCATTTTCTTTTACCCTTTATTTTAACTATAATAACCATAATTCATTTATTATTTCTTCATCAAACAGGATCTAATAATCCTTTAGGAATTAATAGTAATTTAGATAAAATTCCCTTTCATCCATTTTTTTCCTTTAAAGATTTAGTTGGATTTTTAATTATATTATTCATTTTAATTATATTAATTATAATCAACCCTAATTTATTAGGAGATCCTGATAACTTTATTCCTGCAAATCCTTTAGTAACTCCTGTTCATATTCAACCAGAATGATACTTCCTATTTGCTTATGCAATTCTTCGTTCAATTCCTAATAAATTAGGAGGAGTAATCGCTTTAATTATATCAATTTTAATTTTAATTATTTTACCTTTTACTTTTAATAAAAAAATTCAAGGAATTCAATTTTACCCCCTAAATCAAATCTTATTTTGATTTATAGTAATAACTATTATTCTTTTAACTTGAATTGGAGCACGCCCAGTAGAAGATCCTTATATTATTACAGGACAAATTCTTACTTTAATATATTTTTCATATTTTATCTTAAATCCATTATTAAATAAATATTGAGATAATTTAATTTTTAACTAATTAATGAGCTTGTTAAGCATTTGTTTTGAAAACTTAAGAAAGAATTATTATATTCTATTAATTTATACTAAATAAATTTAACTAAATAAAAAAAATTTTTACACCAATAAATAATATTAAAAAATTTAAAGATAATGGTAAATATCTTTTTCAAGCTAAATATATTAATTTATCATAACGATAACGAGGTAATGTTCCACGAACTCAAATAAAAAAAAATGAAATAAAAACTAATTTTAAATAAAAAAATAATCTTAAATCATAACCCCCTAAATATATTAAAATAAATAATATTCTTATAAATAAAATACTTGAATATTCAGCTAAAAAAATTAAAGCAAATCCCCCTCTTCTATATTCAATATTAAATCCTGAAACTAACTCTCTTTCACCCTCAGCAAAATCAAAAGGAGTTCGATTAGTTTCTGCTAATCTTGAAGATAACCAACATAATGATAAAGGCATTATTATAAACATAAATCAAATTATAAATTGATAACAATTAAATTTTAATAAATTAAAATTTATTACTATAATAATAACAGATATTATAATTAAAACTAAACTAACTTCATAAGAAATTGTTTGAGCTACAGCCCGTAAACCCCCTAATAAAGAATAATTTGAATTGGATGATCAACCAGAAATTATTAACATATAAACCCCTAATCTAGTACAACAAAAAAAAAATAAAAACCCTAAATTAAATCTAATTATATTAAAATAATAAGGAATAACTATTCAAATTAATAAAGATAAAAAAAAACTAAAAATAGGAGAAAAATAATAAGCTAAATAATTAGAAAACAATGGATAGGTTTGTTCTTTAGTAAATAATTTAATAGCATCTCTAAAAGGTTGTAATATTCCTATAAATCCTAATTTATTAGGACCTTTACGAATTTGAATATAACCTAAAACTTTACGTTCTAATAAAGTTAAAAAAGCAACTCCAATTAAAACCCCTAAAATTAATATTAATAAACCAATTAAAATTAAAATATAATCATTTAAAAACATATACTATCTATATAATTAAATTATATATTTATGATTTCTAAAACCATTACATTTTTCTGCCAAAATAGTATATAATTTAATTTATTTTTAATAATATATATATATATATATATATATATATATATATATATATATATATATATATATATATTATTATTAATTTATTAATATTCATTATTATAAAATTATTTTAAATATTTGATCCTTTCGTACTAAAATATTTCATTTATCTAAAGATAGAAACCAACCTGGCTCACACCGGTTTGAACTCAGATCATGTAAGATTTTAATGATCGAACAGATCAAAATTTTAAACTTTTGCATTTAAATTTTATCTTAATCCAACATCGAGGTCGCAAACTTTTTTTTTTATATGAACTAAAAAAAAAAATTACGCTGTTATCCCTAAGGTAATTTAATCTTTTAATCACAAATTATGGATCAAATATTCATTTATATATGTAAAATTATATATATATATATATATATATATATATATATATATATATATATATATATATATATATATATATTAATTAAAAAAAGTTTATTTTATTTTTTTATCACCCCAACAAAATATAAAATTTAATTTCAATTTAAAATTAATAAAAAAATTTTTAATTATTATTTTATATAAAACTCTATAGGGTCTTCTCGTCTTTTAAATTTATTTTAGCTTTTTAACTAAAAAATTAAATTCTACTAATAAAAATAAGACAGTATATATCTCATCCAATCTTTCATACAAGTCACCAATTAAGAGACTAATGATTATGCTACCTTTGTACAGTCAAAATACTGCAGCCCTTTAATATCTTATCAGTGGGCAGATTAGACTTTTAATTATTAAACAAAAAGACATGTTTTTGTTAAACAAGTGAATATAAAATTTTGCCGAATTCCTTATAATTAATTTAAAATAATTAATAAAATTATATTATTAATTTTATTTTTTTTTACATAAAAACATTATTTATTATACTAATTTTATCATTATAATTAAAAATTTACTATTAAATTTTATTTTTTTTATAAAAAATTAAATTTTAATTAAATTTTATTTTTAATGAAATTATTTATAAAAAATTATAATTTAAAAACAATATAAATTTTAAAATTTTCAAATTAAATAAATATATTATTATAATATTATAAATTAAAGCTTATCCCTTAACATATTAAATTCTATTTTAAAAATATTTTTTAATTAATATTTTTATTAAATAAATTTAAAATTAAATTTTTTTCTAAAAAAACTAGATATATTTAAAAACGATTAACATTTCATTTCTAATTAACTATGAAAAATACTTTTGTTACAGTAAATTTATTAATTAATTAACTCTTTTAAATTCGAGAAAATTTTCAACTAAAATATTTTCTTTAATAAACTCTGATACACAAGATACAATAAATAAAATTTACTTAAATAAAAATTTATTTTCAAATATTTCAAAATTCTTTCACAATACTATTTCACTATAAATTAAAAAATTTTTTCTTTAAAAAATACTTAAACCCCCATAAATATTTTATTAAAAATTATTTTTATTAATTAAGAAATTATACTAATTTTTTTTTTATCAAATTAAATAAAATATTAATATCTTTTCAATGTAAATGAAATGCTTATATATCAAGCTCTAATTTGCTCTTTCTAGAAACACTTTCCAGTACCTCTACTTTGTTACGACTTATTTCAATTTATTAATGAAAGCGACGGGCAATATGTACATATTTTAATTTTTAATCATTTTATTAAATTAAATAAAATTACATTTAAATCCACTTTCAATTAAATTTTTCAACTTAATATTCATATAAATAAATTTATTGTAATCCATTATATTCTTAATTATTATCTGCATCTTGATCTGATTTAATTTTTTTTTATAATTTTTAAATATTTAAATTTATTTAAAAATATTTTTTTAACAACGATATACAAAATTAATAAATTAAGTAAAATTATTCGTGGATTATCAATTAATAAACAGATTCCTCTAAATGAACTAAAATACCGCCAAATTATTTAAGTTTAAATAAATAATTATTTACTATTTTAGTATTTTTAATTTAAATTTTTAATAATAGGGTATCTAATCCTAGTTTTTAATAAAATTTATTAAATCATATAATTTATTATATAATAATTTTTAATTAAATTAAAATTTCACTTATTAATTTAATATTTAAATTAAATTATTTTTATATTAATTATTACTAACAATATTTAATTTAATTTTTGTATAACCGCAACTGCTGGCACAAAATTTGTTATTAATTTTAATATTACTAAATCTTAATTTCTTAAATTTTTAATATTAATTACTATTTAATTAAATTAAATATTATTTAAATATTTAAAAATTTACACTAAAATTTATATGTAAAATAAATTTTTAAAAAATTTTTTAAATCATAAAAAATTTATTTATATGTAATTTTTTTTACATAGATTTTTTTTTTTTTTTTTTTATATTAAAAATTTAATTATAATAATTATTTATTTAATATATATATATATATATATATATATATATATTATAATTAATTTTTATTTTAATTATAATTAATATAAATATTAAAAATTTAATAATAATTATATATATATATATATAAATATATATATATATATTATATTATAATTAATTTTTATTTTAATGATAATTAATATAAATATTAAAAATTTAATAATAATTACATATATATATAAATATATATATATATTATATTATAATTAATTTTTATTTTAATGATAATTAATATAAATATTAAAAATTTAATAATAATTACATATATATATAAATATATATATATATTATATTATAATTAATTTTTATTTTAATGATAATTAATATGAGTATTAAAAAATTAATAATCTTTATTTTTTTTTTTTGTATTATTTATATTGAAAATTACATTTGCTATTTAAATTTTTAAAAATTAATGTAATCATTAAAATTTTAAAAATATAAAGATATTTTAATAACATTTATTATATTATTTATATTAAAAATTTAATATAATATAATATTATTATATTTATTATAAAAATTAATTTATTTATGAACACTACCATTTGTAATAATTTATTATATAAAAAAAAA